AAGCAGTTTTTGTAATTGGTACATGTTTTCTTAAACCGCCCATAAGAACCATATTCTGACTTTTATCTGGAGAATATCCAACAATAGCTTCCATCGCATGAATAATTGATCCAGATCCTAAGAACAACAATGCCTTCGAATAAGCATGAGTAATCAAATGAAATAAAGCAGCTCGATAAGACCCCATACCTAGAGCTAACATCATATAACCCAATTGAGACATTGTAGAATAAGCTAAGCTTTTCTTAATATCTTTTTGAGCAAGAGCTAAAGTGGCTCCTAAAAATAATGTTATTATACCTATCAAAGCTATTAGATTTAGAATGTAAGGTATAACTATGAAAAGAGGAAGAAGCCGAGCTACAAGAAAAATTCCTGCTGCTACCATAGTAGCGGCATGTATAAGAGCCGAAATGGGGGTAGGCCCTTCCATGGCATCAGGTAACCATACATGAAGGGGAAATTGGGCGGATTTAGCAACAGCGCCGGCAAATAATAGGGAGGCGCATAAAGTAACAAATAAAAAATTAACTTCATTATTATAAACCAAGTTATTGAATATTTCAAACAAATCCCGAAATTCGAAACTACCTGTTATCCAATAAAAACCCAAAATTCCTAATAATAAACCAAAATCCCCGACACGATTAGTTACAAACGCTTTTTGACAAGCATTCGCGGCACTGGGTCGTGTGAACCAAAAACCTATTAATAGATAAGAACACACTCCAACTAATTCCCAAAAAATATAAATTTGTATCAAATTAGAACTAGTAACTAATCCCAACATTGAAGTATTGGAAAAACTCATATAAGCAAAAAATCTCAAATATCCCTGATCATGAGACATATAATTGTCACTATAAATAAGAACCATAATTCCAACAGTAGTGATTAATATCGACATAATAGAAGTAAGTGGATCAACCAAGCAGCCAAATTCTAAAGAAAAATCATTATTGATGGTCCAAGACCATACATATTGATAGACAGAATTATTATTTATTTGCTGAATAGAAAAAAGGGCTGAAAAAACCATAACTATACTTAATAATAAAACACTAGGAAAAGCCCACATACGGCGAAGATTTTTTGTTGCCGTTGGAAAAAGTAGAAGTCCTGTTCCAATTAAGATAGGAACTGGAAGTGGAATGAAAGGTATAATCCATGAATATTGATATGTATATTCCATAAAAAAAAAAAAAAAAAAATTATCTTAATTAATTGTTTCTGAGTCACCGGTTCTTATTTCGTTTGTGGTCGGTTAATAAAAAAAAATTAAGATATATAAAATAAAACTTAAATAGAATTTTCTAGCCTTAATTATTCTGAATCTTTCCAAACTACTTCAAATATTTAAAATCAAGAGGTTATAATTGGTCAAATGATATAAATTCAAATGATATAAATAAGTCACTAGTGAAAAATAAATACTAATTTTATTAATACTGAATTGTTAATATTAAATTCAAATTTTTAAATAAAATTTTATGAAGATAAAAAATGAAAATTAGAATTTTCATTTTAATTATTACGTATTACAATAATTTTTTTATATCTATAGAACAAGGATAAATAATTATACCAAAAACAGTATTTGATATGAATCATAAAGCCCATAACTAAAACTATTTATTGTAATTCGGTTATTTAGAATCATTAACCAATTTGTTTTGTAACTAATTGTTTGTCTTCCATTACAATAAAAGCTATTTGTAGGAAATGCTATGATATCCAACACTTTAATTTTACGGAAAAAAAAGGTGGCAAATAAAATGCCTTTAAATTATGTATTTTGTATCCTTTAACAGATTAACTACTAGTCTCATTTGATAATTAAAATTCTCATTTGATAATTAAAATTTTGTGGACTCTTTCTTCGAGCTTGAACAATTAAATTAATATTAAATTAATTAATATAATAGAAAAAATTATTAAAGTTTTTTATTTTTTAATTAAGCGGGAGAAGGGTTGGGTTATTAAACTTTTAGATTTTTTTATTACATGTATAAATGTAACACGACGAAAATAGAAAGAAAACGAAACGGACAATCTTTCTTTTTTTTTTTTTTTTATCAACTTCAATCTATTTGGCATAGTGTACCTTATCGTTCTTATTAATATTTTATGGGAGTTTTACCCCCCTTTTTTTTTTGGAGTCTAATTTCGAGAAAAAATAGATAGAGAATAGTAAAGAACAATTGATTTTGAACAATAGATGTCTTTCACATCCAACCGAAAAACCTATTATAACTTTTTAATGGCAGTTCCAAAAAAGCGCACCTCTATTTCAAAAAAACGTATTCGTAAAAATATTTGGAAAAGGAAGGGATATAGGGCAGCATTGAAAGCTTTTTCGTTAGCGAAATCTCTTTCTACCGGGAGTTCTAAAAGTTTTTTTTGTGTAACAAATAAATAATCTGAATCGTTCTAATAACTAATAAAGTGATATAATTTTGTTTATAGTTTATTTATAAGATTTATAAGTTATAAAAATGATAAATAATATTTATCAATTAGAATTAATATTAACATCATAATAGTATAGTAAAAGAATAAATATGAATATATAAGATAAATTACAATATAAACAATATACATTAAAAATAAAATAAATAAAAAAGAATTAGTCTCATAATGTTTTAATTTAAACGAATATAAAATTGAATTTGTTTTACTTTAATTTGAAGCCAAATTTTTCTTTCGTTTCTGATATAGATAAGAATTCTGTTGTCTACTGAATTCTAATGGTACTTTTTTGTTTGAAAAAAGGGTAAACGCAAGCGCAAGGTTTCGCCTTTCATTTTAGTATGTTTTATCATTTTCCGGATGGGGATTATCACTTTCCCCATCGCCCTTACTCAATAATAAAAAGAATTTTTTTTTAGTTATATTAATTTTTTTTTAGTTATATTTTTGATTTTATATTATAAAGAAGAGGTCGTTGAAACTAATTGATTAAGTTTAAAATGTTTTTTATAATCTTTTAAACCATTATTTGGGGTTTTAGAAATTATTATCACTATATAAATTCCTTAAACCCAATTAAATTAATAAAAGTCCCGTTTACATTTTTAGGTAGTTATAGTTTACATTTTTAGGTAGTTATATGACGAATGCGCCAATTTTGAGTGATCTATTTTAGATCCTATGTTTCGATTGGAAGATCGATCAAGATATAATATATATATATTAATTAAAAAATTATTAAAAAATTTAGAAAATATTTTGAAGTACGGTACAATTTCTATACGAAATTTTTTTATATGATTGATACGACCATCCCAAATACCTAACTTAATGGGTTTGCTAAATCTTAACGCAAACTCTCTACACAACAAAAAATCCTAACGCAACCTAACTATGCAAATATTTACATAAATCTTTTGAGTGTATCGCTGAAATTGTGTTATATAAAAATTCGATTTTTTTATTAATCGATAAAATTAATTTTTTATTTTAGATTAATAAAATAAATGATAAAAGAAATTAATCATTAAAAAATGCAAACGAGGCAGAACATTTTTTTTACTTATATCCAGGGATTGAAGTAAAAATTATCTAGTTACAACTGTTACATTTTAGTTTTAGGAGAGCATAAAGTAATAGCCGACGAAAAAATACATTGTTAGTTCAGTTAAATAAAATTGACATCCTAAAATACTAAATAACTAAATAAAAAGATAATAATAAGAAAAATAAATATTATTAACGTTAACGAAAACGTTTTAATCCCTAATTTTTAAACAAGTTTTTATTCATCAATTTGAATGGTTTCCTAAAAAAAAATATTGGATTGAATTAACTCCTTCAAGCTCGACGATTGAATAAAAATAGGTTATTATGATTTCGAATAAGCCGCTATGGTGAAATCGGTAGACACGCTGCTCTTAGGAAGCAGTGCTAGAGCATCTCGGTTCGAGTCCGAGTGGCGGCATGGCATCTTCTAAAAGAGTAAGTCCTATAATGAATTCAATTCCCGATTTCAATTCCTATAATTGAGGGACGCCCTTATTAATTTAATAATTTTTATGATATTTTCAACTTTAGAGCATATATTAACTCATATATCCTTTTCGATCGTTTCAATTGTAATTACAATTCATTTGATAATTTTATTAGTCGATGAAATCGTAGGACTAGATGATTCGTCAGAAAAGGGGATGATAGCTACTTTTTTCTGCATAACAGGATTATTAGTTACTCGTTGGATGTATTTGAGGCATTTACCATTAAGTGATTTATATGAATCATTAATTTTTCTTTCGTGGAGTTTTTCCTTTATTCATATTATTCCGTATTTTAAAAAACATAAAAACCATTTTAGCGCAATAACCGCGCCAAGTGCTATTTTTACTCAAGGTTTTGCAACTTCGGGTCTTTTAACTGAAATGCATCAATCCGCGATATTAGTACCCGCTCTCCAATCCCATTGGTTAATGATGCACGTAAGTATGATGGTATTGAGCTATGCAGCTCTTTTGTGTGGATCATTATTATCACTAGCTCTTCTAGTCATTACATTTCGAAAATTCATAAGGATTTTTAGGAAAAGCAATAATTTAGAAAATGAGTCAGTTTACTTTAGTGAGATTCAATATGTGAACGAAAGAAACAATGTCTTACGAAACACTTCTTTTATTTCGTCTCAAAATTATTACAGGTATCAATTGATTCAACAATTGGATCGTTGGAGTTATCGTATTATTAGTCTAGGGTTTATCCTTTTAACCGTAGGTATTCTTTCGGGAGCAGTATGGGCTAATGAAGCATGGGGATCATATTGGAATTGGGATCCAAAGGAGACTTGGGCATTTATTACTTGGACCATATTCGCTATTTATTTACATATTAGAACAAATAAAAATTTTGAAAGTGTAAATTCTGCAATTGTGGCCTCAATGGGCTTTCTTATAATTTGGATATGCTATTTTGGGGTTAATCTATTAGGAATAGGGTTGCATAGTTATGGTTCATTTACATTAACATCTAATTGAATAAAAGACTTGACGAATATAAACATAGGACGGCATACAGGTATATATACGAAAACTTCATGTAAACAATCAAGAACCATTTGAATCATTTCCATTACTTGATTCAAATGGTTCTCACAAATTCAAAAGATATCTAGTTATAATAGAATTCCAATTTATTTATTTTACTTAAAAGAATATAAAAGACTCATTTTTTTATTGTACAATCAACCATTTTTTAAATCATGGGATTTCAGTTTCATTTTTTGGTTTACTCACAAAAACTATCGAAAAAAATAATTGGATATAATAGCTTCGACCTTGTCAACTGATAATGATAAAACGAAATCGGGATAAACACCAATACCTATTACAGGTAAAAGGATAGAGATCGAAACAAATAATTCTCGCGGTCCAGAATCAAAAAAATAAGAGTTTGGGGCATTAAAAAGCTTGTATCCATAGAACATCTGGCGTAACATAGATAATGAATAAATAGGAGTTAATATCATTCCAATTGCCATTACAAAAGTAATTAATATTTTTGTCATTAAAAGATATTTTTGACTAGTAAGTATTCCAAAAAAAACTAACAATTCGGCAACAAAACCGCTCATGCCCGGTAATGCAAGAGAAGCCATTGATAAGATACTGAAAGTCGTGAATATTTTTGGAATTGCGATAGCCATTCCGCCCATTTCGTCGAGATAAACAAGACGTATTCTATCATAACTCGTTCCGGCCAAGAAAAAAAGCGCAGCGCCAATAAATCCGTGAGAGATTATTTGTAAAATGGCTCCGTTGAGTCCTGTATCGCTTATAGAACCAATTCCTATAATTATGAAACCCATATGAGATACAGAAGAGTAGGCTATTCTTTTTTTTAAATTACGCTGACCGGGAGATGTTGAAGCTGCATAGATTATTTGAATTGTGCCTACTATAATCAACCAGGGAGAGAATATAGAATGGGCGTGGGGTAATAATTCCATATTGATCCGAACCAATCCATACGCTCCCATTTTTAATAAGATTCCGGCTAAAAGCATACAAGTACTGTAATGTGCCTCTCCATGGGTGTCTGGTAACCATGTATGTAAGGGTATGATCGGTGATTTGACAGCAAAAGCAATAAGAAATCCAATATAGAATATTATTTCCAGTGCTACAGGATACGATTGATTAGCTGATGTTTCAAAATTTAATGTTGGTTCATTGGAACCATATAAACCAATACCCAAAACTCCCATTAATAAAAAAACGGAACTTCCTGCAGTGTACAAAATAAATTTTGTAGCTGAATACAAACGTTTCTTTCCCCCCCACATGGATAGAAGTAGATAAACTGGAATTAATTCTAACTCCCACATGATGAAAAAAAGTAAAAGGTCTCGAGAAGAAAATGGTCCTATTTGACCGCTATACATTGCTAACATCAGAAAATGGAATAGTCGGGAATCTCGAGTAATCGGCCGAGCCGCTAAAGTAGCTAAAGTTGTGATAAATCCTGTCAGTAAAATGGGTCCTATAGAAATTCCATCTATTCCCAATCTCCAGTAAAAATCAAAAAAATCGATCCATTTATAATCCTCTGTCAGTTGCATTAATGGATCATCCAATTGGAAACGATAACCGAATGCATAGGTTGTTAGAAGGAGTTCTATTATGCATATACCTATAGTATACCAGCGAATTATCTTATTTCCTCTATGAGGGAGAAAGAAAATTAAGGAACCCGCGAATATTGGCAAAACTACAACTAGCGTTAACCAAGGAAAATTATTCATGGTAAAAACAAGATAAACTTGGACCAGAAAAACCCGTGCTCAAAATAAATAGTTTTTGAGCGCGGGTTTTTGTCGGTAAAGGTAAAAAAATCAAATGTATTCAAGTAGGGTTTTCTGGAACGTATTAATAAGCCAGACCCATACTTCGAGTTGTTTCATGCCATAAATAAACTCGAACACTCAAGAAATCTGTCGGACAGGCGGATTCACATCTCTTACAACCGACACAGTCCTCTGTTCTTGGAGCAGAAGCAATTTGCTTAGCTTTACACCCGTCCCAAGGTATCATTTCTAATACATCCGTTGGGCAGGCGCGCACGCATTGAGTACACCCTATACACGTATCATAAATCTTTACTGAATGTGACATTTGGATCTATAAATTTTTGAATGTCAGAAAGTTTCGATCTAGTAAACTTGTAAATGAATCATATATTTAGACACCAGATGAATCAATAATTTATCATAATTTTTCTAATCAATCTACTTCTGGATTGACTCATGCGATAGAGCCAAGATACTTTAATTTCTTACATTTTTGAAAACATGTATTATTACGTAATGTATGGTCATGGTAATTCTAATTTATGAATATTAGAATTTATATGATTAATACTACTTATTCAACAAATTCGATTGATTGATACGAGTTGATTTTCTGTTACGATAAATTGATGAAACAATAGCCGGGCCAATAGCTGCTTCAGCGGCTGCAATAGCTATAACAAAAATTGAGAAAATATTTCCTTTTAATTGGCGACTATCAAAAAAATCAGAAAATGTTACGAAATTCATATTAACCGCATTCAGTATAAGTTCAAGACACATAAGGGCTCTAACCATATTCCGGCTCGTGATCAATCCATAGATACCGATAGAAAATAAGTAGGCACTCAAAACAAGTACATGTTCGAGCATCATTGACCAACTCCTTATCAATTTCGATTCATTTCAATATGAACTGAACAACAATTCAACAGATTCAATTGACTAGAATAAAAAAAAGTACGGAACAAAGGCAGATTTTCTAGTGTTAATAGAATAGATTGAATAATTTCTATTTTAGACATAAACAATCTTTAATTAAAGGGAAATAAATGTAATGTAATAAAACCGAACAGAGTTTAATGTGCATTGCTAATTCTATAAATTTTTTACTGTCGCGCCACGGCAATTGCACCTATCAAAGCGGCTAAAAGAATTATCGAAACGAATTCAAATGGAAGAAAGAAATCTGTTGATAAATGAATTCCAATTTGTTGACTATTACTTATCAAATCTTGCTCTATAATCTGGTTTGATCTTGTAGTCCAAATAATTCCGTACCATGACGTATCCGTAATAATAATCATGAGTAAAACAAAAATACTTGTACAAACTGGCAAAGTAACCACATCCCCAATGGTCCAAAGATTCAAATCTTTGTAATATTCTGAACCATTCATGAACATCACAGCAAATACGATTAAAACATTTATAGCTCCCACGTAAATAAGGAGTTGTGCAGCAGCTACAAAATAAGAGTTTAATAGAATATAGAATAAGGATATACAAACAAGAACCAGTCCCAACGAAAAGGCAGAATAAATGGGGTTGGTAAATAATACCACCCCCATACCTCCTAGTATAAGAACCGATCCCAGAAAGACTAAAAGAAAATCATGTATTGGTCCGGGCAAATCCATTATATGTAAAATAAGAGATAAATAAATAGAAATGTTTTTCATGACCTTATTGAGACCCGACCAGAAATTTTTTTTTTTATGATTTTTGAGCAATTCCTAATTTAATCCTAAGTAAATAAATACTAAGGGATATGAAAAAATGTGAGTACTATTATTGGACTAATTTCATTCTTTATCTGAAAGAGTCGTTCTAATTCTAAACGATATATTTTAAAACAATTATGGATATATTAATTAATGGATTTTCAATCCAAATTAAGACGCGTTTCTTACCAACCAATCAATAGTTGGTATTTGTAGTTATTGACCAAACAACACGAAAGAAACCTAAATTCCTTCTATATTAGTTATTAGTAAAGTAATTCTAAATTATTCGTTAATAAGAGATTTACTTATTTATTTGAGGCGAATTCAAAATTGTTCGAATTGTATAATCGTCAATTACTGACATTGGTAAACGACCCAAAGCAATTTGATTATAATTCAATTCGTGACGATCATAAGTAGAAAGTTCATATTCTTCAGTCATTGATAAACAATTCGTTGGACAATACTCAACGCAATTACCACAAAATATACAGACTCCGAAATCAATACTGTAATTAAGCAGCCGTTTCTTGCGAATATCGGTTTCCAATTTCCAATCAACAACGGGTAGATCTATAGGACATACACGAACGCATACTTCACAAGCAATACATTTATCAAATTCAAAATGGATTCGACCGCGGAAACGCTCCGCGGTGATTGATTTTTCATAAGGATATTGAATAGTTACGGGTAAACGATTTGCGTGGGATAAAGTAATCATGAAACTTTGACCAATGTACCTTGCAGCTCGTACTGTTTGTTGACCATAATTCATGAACCCAGTTACCATAGAGAACATATCGTTAATATATATATGAATAGTTTTATGTTTGTTTATTTCTCTTGTTTGAGACACGTTGTGAATATAGAATGTTACTTTACAGTGAAAAGAGTTGGAAAGAAGTTGTTAATAATAGATTACCGAGAGAAATAGGTAAAAGAAATTTCCATCCAAGATTCAATAGTTGGTCCATTCTTAGCCTCGGTAAAGTCCATCTTGTTGTGATAGGAATGAACAAGAACAAATAAGTTTTAGCTAATGTAATAAAGATACCAATTATCGCTCCAAAAACTCCACATGTTTTATTTATTTCAAAAAGCTCAGAAACATATATGTCCGGAATAGATATATTCCAACCTCCCAAGTAAAGAACTGTTACAAATAATGAAGAAACCAATAGGTTTAGATAGGAAGCAACATAAAATAACCCAAATTTTATACCCGAGTATTCGGTTTGATAACCTGCTACTAACTCTTCTTCTGCTTCTGGTAAATCAAAAGGTAATCTCTCACATTCTGCTAGGGAAGAAATAATAAAAATGATAAACCCTATAGGCTGACGCCACAAATTCCATCCCCAAAAACCATATTTTGATTGCGCCTCAACAATATCAATTGTACTTGAACTGTTAGATAATTATAGTCGGTGATACCATCACTGTTACCATCGCTATTACAGAACCGTACATGAGATTTTCACCTCATACGGCTCCTTGAAGGCCAGAAATAAATATAGGGACCGCGTCAGTATTCTTTTTTGAATCTTGATATGTTTGTAGGATGGATAACTATCGGCCGGTCCCAAATTAGACCAATTGAATTCTGTCTGTTATAATTATTTTAATTCAAAATTAAATAAAAAAAGTACTTCTGAATTGATCTCATCCTTTCTTTAATTTAATAATTTCAATAATAATTTCAATTCTTCTTTGTTCAGTAATAACTTAACTGTTCAATAAAATACTTCTTGTAAAAATATTAATAACCCGTTGGTTTCACGTACGAAAAAAAAATTCTATATTAATTAATGAATTATGACACAAATTATATATCTATTAATATGTATATGGGAAAGAATAAAAGTAACAAAGAATAAATAAAGTATATCTTTTTTTTTTTTTTCGTTCCTATTCTTCTTTCTATTTCTGAGAAAAAGAGGGCTTTCAAAATAAAGTAAAGGATTATTTCGTTTCGAATAGTTATTTATTAAATCGGTGGATAGGAGTATACTCTGGATTGGAATCGTGTCATGGGGAGTACTGCCTGATCATTTCTACCAACTTCAAGCCCCAATTAGTATTCTTTGTTTGTATATTATGTAAAAATGTCCTTTTGGAGAATTTACATAATCTCCATTACTAATCCTTTACATATGTTCGTGTTTCTAACCATCCACTCGTTTTTGCTCAATCCCCCGTTATGCTAATACATAAAAATGATAGTGAAAACTCAATACGGTTGATCTTTTGAACCCGCTTCAAGTCAGGATGACTAATCAACCAATCTTGGGGGAAACGGTCTCTTCTGTTTATTTCCGCTTAACTCTCTAACTCTTATACATAGAAAATGAGAATCAATCTTTTTACTGCGAATTTATATATAAGCTGTTTTCTTTCACTCATATAACTATTTGATTTAGTTCATCAACCCGAATAATGAATAAAAAAAAAATTAAGATATCTACTCAATCCATTCCAACCCTTTCCTTGAAAGGAAGGAATAGAGAAAAGTTTATGTCTATGTATCAACGAATCGCACGTAGAGATATTGATAACACACATAAAGTTAATGGTATTTCATAACTAATCGATTGAGCAGCAGCTCGTAGACCGCCTAAAAAGGAATATTTATTATTTGACCCGTATCCCGACATAAGAAGTCCAATTGGAGCAATACTGGAAATGGCAATCCATAAAAAAACACCGATATTGAGATCCGCTAAAACAAGGTGATATCCAAAAGGAACTACTGAATAGCTTACTAAAATTGATATGACTGCTATGGATGGCCCGATACTGAATAAACGAGTATCCCCCCTAGATGGAAAAAGATTTTCTTTGAAAAGTAGTTTTGTCCCATCTGCTAGAGCTTGAAGAACTCCCAAAGGGCCGGCGTATTCAGGTCCAATACGTTGTTGTATCCCTGCCGATATTTCTCTTTCTAACCATACAATTACCAGTACGCCTATTGTGATTCCCACTACAAGAGTCAAAATAGGAACAAGAACCCATAGAATTCCATAAACCTCTTTAAAAAATTCTAATCTAGAAAAAGAATCGATATCTTGTACTTCCGGTGTATCAATTATCATTTCAACGATCAACTTCTCCCATAATGATATCTATACTACCTAGTATCGTCATAATATCAGCCAATTTCATTCTTTTAACTAACCGCGGAAGAATTTGCAAATTGATAAAACCCGGCGGGCGGATTTTCCATCTCCAAGGAAAACCACCCTGATCCCCTATGAGAAAAATTCCCAATTCTCCCTTTGGGGCTTCTACTCTCACATAAAGTTCTTGTTTCGGCAATTCAAATGTAGGAGACGGCTTTTTACTAATAAATCGATATTCAAAATCATTCCATTCCGGATTCCTTTCTCTATCAAAGTATCGTATTTCTAAATTCTCATAGGGTCCCCCTGGAATTCCTTCCAGGGCCTGTTGAATAATTTTTACGGATTCTATCATTTCACCAATTCGGACTAGATAACGAGCCAATGAATCTCCTTCTTTTTGCCACTGTACTTCCCAATCAAATTCGTCGTAACATTCATAATGATCAACTTTACGAAGATCCCATTGTATTCCGGAAGCTCGCAGCATTGGTCCCGATAAACCCCAATTTATTACTTCCTCTCTACCAATAATGCCTACTCCCTCGACTCGTTCTAAAAAAATAGGATTTCGTGTAATAAGTTTTTGATATTCAGCAACTCTTGTTAAAAAATAATCGCAGAAATCCAAACATTTATCTATCCAGCCATGAGGTAGATCGGCCGCTACTCCTCCGATACGAAAATAATTATGCATCATTCTCATACCGGTGGCAGCTTCGAATAGATCATATACTAATTCTCTTTCTCTGAAAATATAGAAAAAGGGAGTTTGTGCACCAATATCCGCCATAAAAGGACCGAGCCATAACAGATGAGAAGCTATACGACTCAACTCCAACATAATTATTCTGATATAGCTGGCTCTTTTAGGTACTTGAATATTTCCCAACTGTTCCGGTCCGTTTACAGTTATTGCTTCTGTGAACATAGTAGCTAAATAATCCCACCGTGTTACATAAGGCAAATATTGTATAATTGTTCGATTTTCCGCAATTTTTTCCATTCCTCGGTGTAAATAACCCAATATTGGTTCACAGTCAATAACATCTTCACCATCTAGAGTAATGATGAGTCGAAGAACACCATGCATTGATGGGTGGTGGGGGCCCATATTGACTATCATGAGGTCTTTTCTTGTAGCCGGTATATTCATAGGTTTTTCCTCGATTCATTCTTTCATGAATTGCTGAAAACGAAAAAAAGTTCATTAAAATTCAAGATCTAATAAATCAAATAATTCAAAATGCCTTTATAAAAATAAAATTAACGAGTTTTTGACTCCCGAATATCCAACCGATTAATTAATTCTTTATAACATATTCTATTTTTCTTTGACAAATAAGACAGTAATCGTTGGCGTTTTCCCAGAATTTTACGTAAACCTCTCTGAGATAAATAGTCTTTTTTGTGTAATTGTAAATGTGAAGTAAGTCTTCGTATCCTATTGGTGAAACTAACTATTTGAAATTCAACAGATCCTCTGTTTTCGTCTTTTTCTTCTTGTGAAATAACTGAGATGAATGAATTTTTTACCATAAACTGAAATCTTCTCTCCCCCCCTCTTTTTATTTTAAGATATTTTTTATTGATAGATATCTTTATTGATCAGTAATAATAATGCCCCTAATTTTTATTTGGTATATACAAAAATTTGTATTTCGTTATTAATTTCTAATTTTTTTAATTTAATAAAACTTACTCAATCCTATTTTCATTTTAAAATTGGATTTGAAAGGGGATAAAAAAGTATGGTTGGTTTCTTCACTCACAAAAGATAAAAGTTTAGACCTAAAATAATAAAATTTTGTTCATTCTAGATCTAATTGATATGTCATTGAATTAGTATCATGTATCAGAATGGAATGTAAGACAATGTATGCGTGCATCTCTTTGTCGTCATAGACCAGATATGGTATGGGAAATATAGGAAAAATGTACTATTAATGAATTTTCAATCGCGGATACATATGTATCCTTACCATACTGAAACAACTGCCATTATTCGTATTAAACCAATAACGATTCATACAAGCTAAATCTTCTAATCGATAATTGGGCCAAAGAAATAGCTTTAATTTTATAAGTTTTTTTTTATATTTTTTGCTTTTATCCACAACTTGACTGTTTACCTCATTCCCATTACAAAAAGATGCCTTTCTATGTCTATTCTTAGAATTTAAACAAATTAGAATTCGCAATTCTCTACGACGTCTAGGCGATAAAATATTTTCAGGAACAAACAAATCATAATTTTTTTTATATCTATTTCCCGTCATCTTTTGATGTTTTGTAATGACTTCATCAGAATTCTTATCAACATGTTTTTTTTCTCGGTATCTTTGATTTATTTGATGTTTACTTTTATGAACTAATGAAATACCGAGGGTTTGATACATAATAAATTTTCCATCATTTTTTATAGCTAGACGAATTGGTTCAATAATCAAAAATCCCCTTTTAATAAATTCTGTAAGAGTTACATCTTTCTGAATCGTCAAAATATCCAGACTCATTTCGCCCCTTTGAATAGAGGATATAGTAATTTCTCTTGGATTTATCAGTCTAAGCAGGAGACAATATACGTTGATGTTATTGATTATTTTTTTATTTAAAGAATCATCCCATCTCAATTGAAAATACAAATACCTTTTTAGGAAGAAATCAAACTCCGCTTTTGTATTGATCTTGTATTGCTTTTTATTTCTATGTTTTTTCATGTCCGATCCCGTATAATCTTCTTCAACATCTTTTTCTTGGTTTGAAAGAGATGATTTAAGATCTGCTTGGCCCGTGGATTCTTTTTCTCCTTGATTTCGGTTTTCTAATTCAAGAGATTTTTTTTCATTCGACGATATTGATATAAAAGGATCTCTTTTTTTATTTCCAGTGATGCTTTTGTTTTCACTAGCATTTTTTTTTATATTAGAATTAAAAAGTAGTAATTTAATTGGTATAACCCACGGTTTCATTTTATACGTATTATAAAGTCTCACAAATTCTGGCAAGAACCAAAGTTCCAGATTTGATATGGGACGACTTAGTATTTCTTCATTCATTCCCATCCAATCCAAAAGGGGTTTTTGATTGGATAGGTTGATTTTTTGATCTTGCTGAAGTGTGAGATAAAAAAGACTCTTATTATTGATTTTATCAATTATTTGATACTTATTAACCCTAGTCTTAGTATATTTATTACTGTTAGTGTCAGTATCAATATTGATCCAGGCCTCAATATCGACCTTCGTTTTAAGACAAAAATCGAGAATTCTCCAATCAAAAAATTTTCTATCCGTATTTTTATCCATATCTCGAATATCATCTTCTACCATTTCTACCATATTAAATGATTTTTGTTTATGTGTGTTGTAATTATAAAAAATATCTTGGTTCGTTTTTACTTGTAATGGTGATCCATAAATTGAAGAGTACTTCTTAGTTTCAGAATTTATAGATTTATATGCTAAAAGATCATATCTATATTGTTTTTTAAAATTATCCTTTTGATTCAATAATAAATCCGTTTCAATTTTTGTTTTTTTTTCGTAGTGAATTAATTCATCTTTTTCATATAAATCACACAAATCTTTATATAAATCTTTATTTTGAGCTATACAGTTCAATATATTTCGCCATTTTTGTGGTACTACTCTAGACCATTTAATTTGAGATACATCACATTGATATTGATAATGACTCCTTAACCAATTTGTCCATTGATTCATTCCAGAATTGCGAAGATTCTTAGGTCTTAATTCGGAATGAAATAGTTCTTGTCTTACAACAAAAAAATCCTTTATTTCATTCTTAAGAAAAAGGGGGGTTCCATTATATTGAAATACGGATTTCAATTTCTCTAACTTAATAAGTTTGGTTTGTGATAATTTGTAAAATACATATGCTTGTGAAAAGTAAGATAAGTCAAAAAAAGTCTTTGAATTAAGACTAATATTAGTATTAGAAAGTGACTCTTTTATAATCGAAATAAATTTAATTAAACTTTGATTTGTTTTATTAATTCTTTCTTGATTTGCTTCATTACTGTTAATGTTTTTATTAATAATTTTTTTTGTTGATTCAAGAAAAAGTTGTGTATTGATACTAGGAATATTAATCATAGATAGAAAGATATCTATGTATATCTTTTCAATGAAAAATATTATAAAATAATGGGATTTACGGATTAATCGAGCAGTTCTTCTTTTTAATATCTGCCAAATATTTTTTTGTGATTCCAATCTTTTATCATCATAACTTATTTTGTTAGAACTCAAATTTCTATTTGAAGTTATAAATCCCTTTTTCTTGTCTTTTGTAATTTTTTCTATTTGATTTATGATGGTGTTTATTCTATCAGTCAGATCTTGCATTTTTTTTTCTGTTAATGAATAATTTGTCCAATCCTGAGATCTAATTTGAATGGACGATTCCTGAATCATCCGATTACTGATTATTGAATCTTTTTTAATTTCACTCAATTCATATACTTCTATTTCTCTCAATCCAAATAATATAATTGGGTTTATTTTTGAGAGTTCTTTTATTATTTCTTTTATAAACAGAATGTTTTTAATGATCCATTTTTTTGGTTTTTTTGAGACATTTAGAAACAATTTTGTTTGTTCTTTTAAAATTCCTAGAATTATAAAACATTTCTTTTGCAATTTTTTAATTTTTTTTTTGAGTTCTTTTAAAATCGGTTCAAAAAATGAAAGTTTTTTTCTGGGAGAACCAAAAGGTAGTTCAGCTTCCATTCCAAAAATTGTTAAAAAACAAAAATCATTTTTTTGACCTTGCTTTTTCATTGGATCGTTATAAGGGGCTCGTAACTTAGATCTGTGCCAAGGTTTAAGACGAAAAGGAAATAGGATCTTGATCTGAATGCCGTCTGTTAACCAGTTTTTTGGAAATTCTTTTTCTGATAATTGAACGCCGTTATAGGTACATTTAACATGCATTTCTCTATTCCAATCCTTTAAGTCCTCATACCATTCCGGAAATTGAAATAATAGTATACGGACGATATTTTTAGCTATTATCAATGAAGGTAATATAATATATTTTCTAAGAATTGATTGGGTTACTAATAAAAAACCTCTCATTACTTGAGCAAGTAAAATACTATCCCAGGCTTCCGCTATTTGTATACGCACTTTCTCCTTTCTTTTGTCTTCTTCTTTTTTGTCCTCCTCTTTTTTTTTCGCGCTTTCCTTTGTCTTTTTCTCTGTATAATTCGAAATTGTGAATTCTGTGTTTTTCCACATCCAATTTCTAAAAATTTTTTTCATCCGTTCAGAAATATCAAAAAAAAAAAAAAAAGATTTGTCTATTCGGTCCAAAAAAAGAGGGGAATGCGCATTTGCTTCAAAGAGTTTCCAAGTAACTGTTTTACGTCTTTGAGCGCGCATGGAGCCTTTGATTATGTCTCGACGAAAATCCGATTGTTGGGAATAACGTATCAAAGCAACTTCGCCTGTTTGATCAGTATTATTAGTTTCTTTGGTATTAGTATAAGCATCAGTATTTTGTTGGTTATCAGTAAAAATCACTACACGTTTGGATTTTCTTGAACGAATCTGATGATCCTCTACCACAGTTTCTTCGGTTTCCCCCTCCTGTTGTTCAAAATCGTTGATTAATTTGTATGACCATCGAGGAACTTTTTTATTAATTTCTTTTATTCCAATAGATTTTTTTTTAATCATTTTATCGTTGGGAACAGTTCTAATTGCATCAAATAATAATTTTAAAATTTTGATTCGATCCTCTGAATCAATTCTTACTTGTTCGTGTTCTGTAACTAAAAAAAGTCTTTTAAAATTTAAATTTGATGTGTATTTTAC